CAAACAAATATTTCAATGATTCCCATCTTTGAATTTCGAAAGGAAAAGGGATACAGATGATTGGAAATTTATTCCAACCTAATTCTTCCTAAATTTTTTAGTCTATTTCAACAAATGGGCTCTTATCAGAATTATATATGGACAATGAGGAAAAACGGACCCCTTTTCTTTTTGATTTTTCCCTCTTTTCAATTCTTTTTCAAAGAGGAAGTCGTTCTGTTAAGTGTATACGCACTTTCTATGATAAATAAAAGAGATATAGTGGTTGTCTAACAAGATACTATGCATAATAAGATCTTGGCTTGGGCTAGTCACGTATTGCATATTTATCGCTTTTTTAGAAATGGGATTTATGCTTTATCGACTCATTTCATATCATGGTTCAAGCGTTCAAAATATGTGAGATTTACTACTCCTTTTCGAAATCCGAAGAAGTTCCCATAGAACTCGGCTCGATCAATTACTTTTTCGGAATGCTAAAAAACAAGATTCCTTTATTTTATTAATATATACCCACACCATTTTCCTTCATTGATTTGATTTTTGCGATGTATATTTGGATTCATATTGGAAATAATATGAAATCTAGGAATTAGAACCACAAGAGTAAGAGTTCCCTTTCAATTATTTCGGGTTGATGAGAACAAATAAATGTAGCAAAGAAATAAAATTGGGTGTTATGTACATTCCACATATGGACATATATGAAGAGAATATTGTAGATTGATCTACATTAAGCCTCTATCTTTATTATAGAGTACAACTTTATACACTACAATAACACTAATAGATAGTATGGTAGAAAGAAATATTCGTATATTTCTTTCTACCATACTATTGGATCTCATAGAATACTGCCAATTAGAGTCCGCTCATTTTATTTAAGACACGAAGATAAGAACTCAGAAGTCAAGTTTCATTCAAATTAATTATTTTGACTGACTGTTTTTACGTAAATGATAAGGAGAAAAGCAGTAGGGACTAGAACGAACAGTGCAGTAGCAATAAATGCGAGAATATTTACTTCCATAATCTCATCGTTTTTTTACTTCGCAATAACTCGGGATTTAATCCCATAGAGATGATAAACCTTTCGCCTGTAATTTCAATGGATGAATTACCTCTCGATGCGATGATATTGAATCGGATCAATATCATGAATAACAATATCTGAGCTATCAAATCAATGCATCGTCTAGAATTGAATAGTATAACATAGGCAGATCTTTTATCCATACCAAATTTTAAATTGGATTCCTGATCGAATCAAGAATTCTTTTATTTATCATTCTTTTCTGTTCTTTATTTTCTCTAACCTACCCTAGGTCTTCCTTGTACAATCATCTGATGAATTATCATCAGACCACCTCCCCACTTCCATTAGTCACAAACCCAAACAAACAATAGAAGTGAAATAGAAAAAGAAAAGAGAGAGATGAATTGATGTATTTATTGTTATTGGATCCGTCGGGACTGACGGGGCTCGAACCCGCAGCTTCCGCCTTGACAGGGCGGTGCTCTGACCAATTGAACTACAATCCCAGGGAAATAAGGGATATAGCAGAAAATTTGATTCTTTTTTATTCCTCCGTATCTGGTATTTCTGAAAGACAGGAGGGTTATACCATCTCATGGTAGATTGGCGAATTATTGGGCCGAGCTGGATTTGAACCAGCGTAGACATATTGCCAACGAATTTACAGTCCGTCCCCATTAACCGCTCGGGCATCGACCCAGGAAGAATCAATTTTAGGCTTATTGGTAATCCATGATCAACTTCCTTTCGTAGTACCCTACCCCCAGGGGAAGTCGAATCCCCGCTGCCTCCTTGAAAGAGAGATGTCCTGAACCACTAGACGATGGGGGCATACTTGCCCGACCGCCCTCATACTATGTTCATAGTATGAACAGTTTTTTGAAATTGTCAATATAATGGAATGATATGATTAGATCCCAGGGATCTTTCCGTTTTTCATGATTTCAGAGAATTTGGTGATTCGTCATTCATGAATCATTCATTCTAATCGCTATTCTCTATATAAATCTATTATAGTTATAGAAATCAATATTCTATTAAATAGAAATAAGACAAAAGATAGGATTCGTTTGGGTAGTGATTTGTGCGTCAGAAAAGAGAAAAGAAAAAGGGGTGAAGTTCCGTTTCTTCTGCTTTCGTTCATGGATTTACTCATTGTTAAAAATGGATATGCCTATCTCTCTCTTACACTAAGCTAGGACATTAACAAAGGCCAAATCTGGCAAGAGGGAGCAATAAGTTATCAAAAATTGTTTTTTCTCTAAGAATTTTGTTCAAGATACGATTCGATGAAATATCTTAAATCTATATTGATAGGTGTACATGTATTGAATTGAGTTCTGATGGGGATCAATTCAATAAAAGAAAAAAGCAATGGGATCGATCTTGAAACAATTCATTCCATTTTAACCTAGCCTTGCGAGGTCAATCAATTTTCTCATTCAAGAATGAGCCAGTATGAGT